CTATACTATAATACTAGAACTACTATAATACTATAAACTATAACTATAATATAAAATACTATAACTATATATAACTAAAACTAGAATATAAATAAAAAAATCGAATACTATACTAATAACTAATAATCAAAATAACTAATAACTATAACTAATAATCAAAAAACTAATAATCAAAATAATAATAAAATAATAAACAGAATAATAAACAGAGTGCTCTTATTCAAAACGCCCTGTGATCTTCAACCAATTTTGCGCTTCAATATAATTACCAGGGGTAAGGGCTATAGCTTGTTTCCAATACTCAGCGGCTTGATCAAACCAAGCCTCCGCAATTTCCGAATCTCCCTGTCGAATGGCCTGTTCTCCGCGGTCGGAATAGGTGAGTAAATTCCCTTCCCTTAGAACCGTACTTGAGAGTTTCCTGCCTCATACGGCTCAGCAGTTAATTCTTTTCGTGCCCCATTTTTTTTATTAGATCTATTCTATTTTTTTTTTCTCGAGTTAACAAAAAAAAAGAGGATAATTACATGAGTTTCAAACTTTAATTTGGATTAATAAAAAAAGGAATCCGCTTTATAGTTTTATCTTTTCTCCTACCTTCAGAAGAATAAAGCATCGGCATTTACACTCTCATTATAATTTTCTGAAAGGTAACTATCTCGGTTTCCTATATCATATACTTTCATATATGATATATAAATTTCTATAGAATCCGTGAAAAAGACTTTTCTTCATAAAAAAGAAAAGACTTACTATCTTTGGGATCTGATACTACACCGCTGCTCAAAACTTTAGGGGATCAACTCTATTACATAAGTGGATTCCTAACTTTTCTATCATGATATAAGTAAGCAGTTCTTCTTGTATTGGCCCAAAACCTCGCTAATTGATCTTTACGGTGCTTTCTCTATCAATTAGATCTTTTATCCATAGAAAAAAAAGTATCTAGGCATATCTATTTCTTCATATTTCAACTTCTATGAAGTTTCTTTCTTTTTCTTTGCTACAGCTGATAAAAATCGTTGTTTTGGACGATATATATGTAGAAATCCTTTTTTTTCTAGTATTTATTAGCGGATTTGCTCTTTCTTTTCTTTTTTCTTTCTATAGTGGAGATAGTCGCACGTAATGACAGATCACGGCCATATTATTAAAAGCTTGTGGTAAGAACGGGTTTCGTTCTAGTGCCCGAAAATAATATTCCAAAGCTTTCGTATGTTCTCCGTTACTTGTGTGGATAAGGCCTATGTTATAAAGTATATAACTTCGATCATAGGGATCAATTTCCAGTCGCATAGCTTCATAATAATTCTGTAAAGCTTCCGCATAATTTCCTTCGGATTGAGCCGACATCCGTTACGGTCGTCATTCGGTTCAAAGAATCTCCGTTCCAGAACCGTACGTGAGATTTTCATCTCATACGGCTCCTCCTCTCCTTTATGTGCATAATGATAAAAATACATAGAATAAAAAAAGATTGCAGTATTCTCATTATGAACTGAGCAGGGCTAGTGTTTTTACAATAAATCTCTAGCCAACCTTTCTGTAAAAGATCTTTTCTTAACATCAAGTATGTTGGTACTGGATAAAAAAAATGGTAACTCCAACAATTTCTTTGTCCTCAACGCCGCTTAATTTCCTGGAATTAGTCACTTCAACAGTCTTCGATGGTTATACGGGTATCCAAAATACGAACGAGATGGATGTTTGTTGTCCCAACCATTCTTCTTAGTCCCGATCCCGATAAGGAAGGGGGGGATATCTTTTTTAACAAAGTTTTCGTGTTGTTGATTCCTAAACGTAGTGCTTCTTCCCCCATGCCGCCCATTGGTACTAGTGGAGTAGAGTTGACCTAACCCATAAGTATAGGTATAACCTTTCGCTTAATACTATAAATCCAAAATTTAAGCATATGAGGCTGCATTAATCGGGGATACACGACAGAAGGAATTAATTATTTTATTTCCACAAACTTCACCTTCAGCAAGCGTAGGTTTTTTTCCATTTTTTCTTTATATCCGAAGAATGTGTCTTTCTCCTAACACTGAGAGCAAAAAAAAGGAAAAAAGAATCAAATCGCACCATCTCTGTAATAGGTGAATGCCTCCCTTTCTCCTGAAGTTGTCGGAATTATTCGTAATAAGATATTGGCTACAATTGAAAAGGTCTTATCAATAAAATTTCCATTTATCCGAGATCTAGTCATAGGTAGCAATCCATTCTAGAATTTAATTATCTCTCGTGAGAAAATAATCCCACAAACAAAGGAATTGTACAATAGAGTACGAAATAACATAAAAAGGACTCATTAAAAAAAATTGTTTATGAAGGTTTTTTTTTTTAAGTTTTTCTATTTTTCTAGTTAAATTTGATTGTATGTGGCTATCCAAAAAATAGAATATGAATGACTCACTATTCACTCGGTTTCTGGGACATAATCATTATGTAGGAGAGATGGCCGAGTGGTTCAAGGCGTAGCATTGGAACTGCTATGTAGGCT